AGATATTTACTACTATCCTTAGTATTTTCTGCAAGGTAACTATCTCGGTTTCATATCGAAATTTATATAGAATCTTTGAAAAAGGCTTTCTTTTATAAGCATAAGTAAGAAGGAAAAGACTTACTATCTTTGGGATCTGATTCTACACCGCCGCTCAATACCTTAGTGGATCGACTCTATTACATAAGTGAATTCCTAACTTTTATCTATCTTATATAGAGGCATAACTGAGCAGTTCTTTTCTTAATGTATTGGCCCAAAACCTCGTTAATTGATCTTTACGGTGCTTCCTCTCTATCAATTAGATTTTTTATCCATAGACATGAAAAAAGTATCTAGGCATATCTTAATTTCTTCATATTTTGACTTCTATGAAGTTTCTTTCTTTGCTACAGCTCATAAAAATCGTCGTTTTGGACGATGCATATGTAGCGAGCCTTTTTTTTAGTATTTACTAGCGGATTGGATCTTCCGTTTTCTTTCTATAGTGGAGATAGTCGCACGTAATGACAGATCACGGCCATATTATTAAAAGCTTGTGGTAAGAATGGGTTTCGTTCTAGTGCTCTAAAATAATATTCTAAAGCTTTCGTATGCTCTCCATTACTTGTGTGAATAAGGCCTATATTATAGAGTATATAACTTCGATCGTAGGGATCTATTTCTAGTCGCATAGCTTCATAATAATTCTGTAAAGCTTCCGCATAATTTCCTTCGGATTGAGCTGACATCCGTTACGGTCGTCATTCGATTCTAAAGAATCTCCGTTCCAGAACCGTACATGAGATTTTCATCTCATACGGCTCCTCCTTTAATATGCATAATGAAAATAAAAAATACATGGAATCAAAGAATCAAAAAGGGTTGAAATATTCTCATTATAAACTAAGCGGGGCTAGTGTTTTTACAAAAAATCTCTAGCCAACCTTCTTGCGCAAGAGCTTGTACTAACATCAAACGTCTTGATACTAGAATAACTCCAATAATTCCTTTGTCCTCAACGCCTCCTAATTTCCAGGAAAAAGTCACTTCGACAGTCTTCGATGGTTATATGGGTATCCAAAGTACGAACGAGATGGATGTTTGTTGTCCCAACCATTCATGTTAGTCCCAATCCAGATAATAAAAGGGAGTAGATAGGTAATTTTTAACAAAGCTTTTGGGTTGTCGATTGATAGGTGTAGTGCTTCTTCTCCTATGCCGCCTATTGGTACTATATTACTAGGAAGTAGGATTGACCTGTAATACAGAATACATAGGTGTAACCTTTCGCTCAATACTAAAATCGATAATTGAAGAGTAAGAGTAGTATCTGAGGCTGCATCAATCGGGGATACACGACAGAAGGAATTGTTCTATTTCGAAACTTCACCTTCAATAAGCGTAGGCTTTATTCTATAATTAGAATAATAATATTTTTTCTTTCTATAAAAAAAAAGGATTCAAATCACACCATCTCTATAATAAGTAAATGCCTCTTTTTCTCCCGAAGTTGTCGGAATTATTCGTAATAAGATATTGGCCACAATTGAAAAGGTCTTATCAATAAAATTTCCATTTATCCGCGATCTAGGCATAGGTATCAATCCATTCTATAATTCTTCTCATTATTCTTCGTGGGAAAATGATTCCACAAACAAAGGATTTGTACAGTACGAAATAACATAAAAACGGATTCATTTCCAAACAAAAAAATTAAAATTAAGGATACGAATCTTCTACTACTTATATTTATTCCAATTATTCCAAATACAAAAATTACTCCTTTTTCAAAAATCAATAAGAAATAGTTGAATATCGTATGAATTCATACAAATAAAATGTAGTAGTATAGGAACTATTCCGATTTCATAGAAGCGGAAGAATCGAGGAATTTTTTGATTAGGTCAAAAAAACTTTTGATTTAATTATGGTCTAAAGGGAAGGGGAAAGGGATCGAAAGAGGAAAGGAAAAAGAATTGAATAAGCATTCTATGCTGGAAATAAAATAACCGTTTATTTTTGTTGTGTCCATAGCGAGTATACACTATACAATCAAATAGAAATATCCCTGCAAATAGAAATATCCCTGGGATCATTCATGAATTTGTAATAGATCGATGGGATAAAGAGAACTTTAAAACTAGAAAGAAGTTTTCTAATTTTTTTTTTGGAATTGTATAGTCTAAATCTAAATAGAACCGTGGTCAAAGAGTATCCATTAATCAGTTGATTCGTTCCAATTGATTTTCATTAATTTAATCCGGTATTTAATCCGGTACCGATCTATGTATATATAGAAATATCTGATATTTCTATATCAGATTAAAGGTCGGGAACATCATCTTCGCAAATATGAATCAATATAATATATATTATTTTTTATCCTTTCATAAGAAAAACTTGGTTTTAAATTGAATCCTCTGAGGAAAGATTTTTATATAAAAAATTTTCGATTACTATTAGTTATATAGTTATACTATTAGTAATCGAATTGTTTGGTTGGTCGTACCCATCCAAA